ATTTTTGCTTATCCCCGTCTCGTTTAAAAATTGAAACTTAGGTAAGTGCTTTATAAACATATGTATAAAAAGAACATATTTCATTTAGCCCCTTCATGCCTACTATAACTAGTTATTTCGGTTTTTTACTAGCGGCTTTAACTATAACCTCAGCTTTATTTATTGGTCTGAGTAAGATACGACTTATTTGAAAATTAATTGAATGAACGAACAATTCATAAAAACAAAGCTTTCTGTCCTATTCCATATATTCTATAATATTCTATAGTTCCTTACCGTGTTAATTATCAATTATTAATTATTGATATTCATGGGCAATAGAGATTAATATTTAGGGATAGATATTACCTTTCTTTTTCTCCTTTCAAATAAATTGAAATGATTGAAGTTTTTCTATTTGGAATCGTCTTAGGTCTAATTCCTATTACTTTGGCTGGATTATTCGTAACCGCATATTTACAATACAGACGTGGTGATCAGTTGGACCTTTGATTAATTACCATCTCTTTTTTTGACTGACCCCTTTCTTTAATTCTTTAATTTTATAATAATTTTATAATTTAAATTTAATCCAAGGAGGTCAAATTCGAATTGCTGTTCAATTTTTTTTTTTTCAGTTCGGTGTAATTTTCGACCTAATAAGAGCGGAATCGCGCTCTGTAGGATTTGAACCTACGACATTGGGTTTTGGAGACCCACGTTCTACCGAACTGAACTAAGAGCGCTTTCTTATCATAATAAATAAGACTGTAAAAAAGAGGATTCTTTTATTTTATAACCCCAATACATCGCGCACACCTATACTATCATATATCATATATAATATGAGAAAATGATAGATTATGTATGCTTAATTTTAATCAATCTAAAACTACTCCCTCGTTACTGCTCAAAGGAGAAGTAATAGGTAGGGATGACAGGATTTGAACCCGTGACATTTTGTACCCAAAACAAACGCGCTACCAAGCTGCGCTACATCCCTTTCAATTGGCCTACAATGTCATTGTAGAGAATCCCTGTCTTGTTTTCCACACCCTTATTTCATCTATTGATATACAAAAATTATCTTTCCGTTTCCTCTTTTTGGTCTCATATCATATAACAACCATATAATGAATAGTAAATGAATATTTTTGGCGGGAATTCTCAGGCGGAAAGGGACCTATTTTGCTGTTTTAAGAAATGGAAAATCTTATCTATCGAATCATTGTACATTTAAATTTGAACTTTGAATTAGGAATTCCGGGTACAAATATACAAATACAAGTGGTCTTTAACCACACATACATGTGATTATATATGTATTACCTTAATGTAATACGATAAAGAAGGAGGATTTTAAATGCGAGATCTAAAAACATATCTTTCCGTAGCACCGGTACTAAGTACTCTCTGGTTCGGTTCTTTAGCGGGTTTATTGATAGAGATCAATCGTTTCTTCCCGGATGCGTTAACATTCCCTTTTTTTTAATTCTAGTTATTGCCACGGGACGGGGCGAAAAAGATTAGATCGAGATACAATCAAATATCTGTGACTACTCTCTCGCCCCCTTTATTTTTATTTTAGTTTTTTTTAGAATTAGATAAAATAAATAAGAAAGGTAGAACGAAAAAAGTGGATTCAACCTCGCCGAAATTCGGGTTCAAGCTCCAATTAAATACTAGTAGAGCGAAAAGAGAAATGTGGCTGGAACAACAGTATCCTACAAGATACTTAAAGAAAATACTGTACTGTTATTTGATTCTAAATAGAGTTAGAAATCGTTGTATTACTTATTCTTATTATTTACTATTACTATAAATCTATATTGATTTACTATATTGATTGCAACGAAATCTTTCAAGATTTGGTTTTGAGTTAGCAACTTTTATTTTTTTTTTTCATTCCTTTCTTCTTCGCTTTTGATCGAAAAATAGAAAAGTTGGGTGAATTAAAAACTCAAAGGAGGTTCATGGCCAAGAGTAAAGATGTCCGAGTAACGATTATTTTGGAATGTACCAGTTGTGTTCGAAACGGCGTTAATGTTAATAAGGAATCAACGGGCATTTCCAGGTATATTACTCAAAAAAATCGACACAATACGCCTAGTCGATTGGAGTTGAAGAAATTCTGTCCCTATTGTTACAAACATACAATTCACGGGGAGATAAAAAAATAAACCTGCTCGTATATGTCACCCCTTCCCGAGAATATGAAAATATGACAGAAAATTATGACATTAGGTTATAATATATTAAGTATATAATTAGTTATAGATATAACGCATATTTTATTTATATGCATATTATATAATTATATATATATTTATTATTAATTATATATATTTATTATTAATATTATTAATTATTATATTATTACATATCATATATTTAAATCATATATTTAAATTTATATACATTTAAATAATAAATAAATAATAATAAAATAAACAAACCAAATCCTGTTTATTATATTCATTCTAAAATTTTACTATAATTTAATTTGAATTTGATACGATCAAAATAGGATTTTAGAAATAGAGATAGGATTCTTTTTAGAAATAAGGAATAAAGAAATCATGGATAAATCCAAGCGACTCTTTCTTAAATCCAAGCGATCTTTTCGTAGGCGTTTGCCCCCGATCCAATCGGGGGATCGAATTGATTATAGAAACATGAGTTTAATTAGTCGATTTATTAGTGAACAAGGAAAAATATTATCTAGGCGAGTAAATAGATTGACCTTAAAACAACAACGATTAATTACTATTGCTATAAAACAAGCTCGTATTTTATCTTCGTTACCCTTTCTTAATAATGAGAAACAATTTGAAAGAAGCGAGTCGACCGCTAGAACTACTGCTCTTAGAACCAGAAATAAATAGGCTTACCCCTTCAATTGATTCAAAATTATCAAACGTAGACTGATGCTTTATTCAAAAAATCTGATAATCAAAAGAAAAAAAATAAATAAAAGAATCAAATCTGGTCGGGGAAGAAGAAGAAAAAGAAATCTTTTTTTTTATTGAGCGTCTTCGCTCATCTTGTTTTGATGACCTTATCAGAATCAGAATTTTTTATCATATTAATTTCTACTCTACCTTCCCCGGGTTCATTCTCGAGGGAACCCTATTTCATTTAAAGCATTTCGTTGGATTCCTTCCGATATCCTTATTTTATAATCTCGTTGGAAATCATATAAAGACAATTCTTATTTGAGATAGCTATTTGTGCAAGTATTTTACGATTCAGAAGCAACTGTTTCTTGTACAGATTGTTTATTAATCTACTATAACTATAGGATACCCCCATTCCGCGAATTACTGCATTTATTCGAGTAATCCACAAACGACGAAAATCTCTTTTTTTCCTATCTCTATCCCGATGAGCCGAAACCAAAGCTCTTATTCTTTGTTGAGTAATAGTTCGAGTAAGTCTTGAATGAGCCCCTCGAAAGCTTGATGCAAATAAACTAATTTTTGTTCGACGTCTCCGTTTAATTCTGGTCATTGAATAAAAGAAATTTTGATGAATAACTAATTCTTTCTTTCAGTTATTCTTTTCTAGTCTATTAATAACAAAACGGATTCTTCCAATGTATAAAATAAAAATTCCAATGGCTTTTGCTACTATAACCGTCCCGACCACGATTTTTCCTTTTTTCTAGGCATTTCCGCCTTGAAATAAGAAATTGTATTGATACTAGGTATCAAAAAAAGCATATTAACTAAAATAAAGGAGTAAATAGAAATGGATAAATAAATAGTGGGTTCCATCGTTTCTATGGTTACTTCTTAAACGGTGAGGACCTCTCTATACACCGGAGCCCATTCCTTCATTTAATTGGTAACTTGTACAGTTCACACTCTTCAGCTCTACTCATAAATTTTCCAGTAATAGATCTTTCACAACGAGATCTATCTTATACAGTAACGGTATGTAAGTATGAGGATTAATTGGGTAGCTGACCCTGTTAGTCCGTTCTTTGCAAGAGTCGAAGCATAATCTTTTTGCTTTTTAAATAGGATTTTCCCCGCTTAATGGATAAGCATTTGCTACCAATGGGGAATTTTTTCTCATCTTAAATCCCAAGATTGGATTTGCGCCAACGGAAACCATAAATTTCATACACAATAGAAGGATATGGTAGATCTATCTTTTTTAGATAGTGAACGGAAGAACCCCATTCTATTCACTGGTACTGATCGTTGATACTGAAAAAATTATTTCTTTTTTCTCAGCCCATGATCTGAACAAGTCGCACATACACCCTAGTACATGTTCCTCGGCGCTGAGGACATCCCCCAAGAGCAGGGGATTTCGTGACATTTCTAATTGGCTGTCTTGCATTTCTAATAAGTTGTTTAATAGTTGGCATACTGAATCATATACATAATAGACTGGTTTAGATCGATCCTAACCAGATGATTCTGAATTACTTCTTTTAATTCTATTTAAAAGATTAATAAAATATTAGCCCCTTAGGCTTAAGTTAAGAAGGAAAGGAATAAGAGGGATTAAATCAATCTTAATTAAATTATGGATTGGTGTTAAATCGTTGCTGTTTGTTATGTAACCGCTACATGATCCACAATTCCATGAGCTTGGGCTTCTGTTGCTGACATAAAAACATCTCTTTCCATGTCTTCGGATACAACCCATAGGGGCTTGCCCGTTCTTTGTACATAAACCCTTGTGATGCTTTCGCGAAGTTTCAGTAGTTCTTCCGCTTCCAGGATAAATTCTCCCGTTTGTGCCTCATAAAAAGAACTAGCAGGTTGATGGATCATTACCCTGATGATATAACATAATAAAAGGTTCTTCTAACTCACATAATGAGGCGAGAAGAATAGCTAAAGAATAATAAGAAAAAGATAGAATTGAACAACCGTACAGGCATTTTTTGCGCATTGCATACGGCTTTACAATGGAATTCTCTTTTTTTTTTCTTTCACCGAAAAAAGAAAAAGAGAAAATATAGAGTCTATTAGACCCGGATCAATAAATAATCCAATTACCACCCTTCTTTTTTTTTGGATAAAGTTAAAAAATACTATGATGGCTCCGTTGCTTTATATATTTATTATTTATTTCGTCTGTGATTCAGCAATCCCAAAGTTTCTTTTTTTTTTGAAAAAAAAAAAGAAAGAAAAAAATAGTCTTTTTTTTTCGTACTCTTTTTTTTTTTTTATTTATAATATAAATATTGTTAATAGCCTCTGGTGTGAAAAGAAAAAAAGTTTGTGACGCTGAGATGGGCCCACGACAGCTAAGATAAAATTGGAAATCCCCTTTCTCTCATACTACTCTTTCGATACATAATCTAATATTTTGAAAAAAAAAAAAGAAATAAAAAAAAATTTCATATCGAATTCGAAGTGCCATGCTATTATTACTTACTAATTCATATTTCATATGGCGAAGGCATAGTCTTCCTTTTTCTTTCCATCAAATAAAAAAAACTCATTGGCGCCGAGCGTGAGGGAATGCTAGACGTTTGGTAATTTCTCCTCCGGCCAGGAGAAAAGATCCCATTGAAGCGGCCAATCCCATGCATATTGTATGCACATCTGGTTGCACAAATTGCATAGTATCATAAATAGCTACTCCGGGTATTACCCATCCGCCAGGAGAGTTTATAAACAAAAACAGATCTTTGGTATCATTCTCTATACTGAGGTATACCATAAGACCAATAAGTTGATTCGAGATCTCGCTATCAACCTCTTGGCCTAAAAAAAGTAATCTTTCTCGATAAAGTCGGTTGATTAGGATAAAATTGTATCCCTTAGTAGCCGTACAGGCACCTTTTGATGCATACGGTTCAACAAAAATTGCGAAAAAAAATCAATGTGTAGATTCCAGCCATCCTTCGTTTTTTCTAGTGGGCCTTTTCTAACTTCTAATTTCTCTAACTTATAATTTCTAATGAAGGGGCTTTTTCTTACATTTTTTAAATCAAATGAAATTCAAAATGAAATTAAAGAAAGATGAGTTTTGGCCCGTTTTCCTATAATATAGAAATATAGAAAAAATTCGCTAAACTTATCGCACAAACTTTTCATTGATCTATTTTTTTTTTTCATTGGAATTCAATCCAAATCACGATGTCATTTTCTTGTTCCTGAATGGGTTTCATAAATTTTTTATTCAATTTTTTTTTAGGTTTATGCTCTACTCCGAGTAAAAATCTGCCCGATTTTGATTTGCGCATATAGGACAAATGACCTAATACCACGTCTTTTTGCTATGATTTCATTTACTTTTTTATTTTAATTTAATTCCTTTTTCTTTCACGTTTTCCGCCAAATATTCAACGTATTTCTCATATTATTCGATTGATTAACAGTTTGAAATCGCTCTTATTTCTATTTATAATTTTCTAATTTTAAAATAAAAAAGATTTATGATTATGATATAGGTGGTAATCATAAATATATTACCAATTGGGTTTTTTCTAAACGGAGCCTGGATGCTTCATTTTATCGGTCCAACCAAGCCAACCATAAATCATTCTAATTGAAAATATTAATCTGGATACCCCCCAAAAAAAAATGAAATGGATCTCTAATTGCACTTCATTAGACTTCACGCTACAAATTTTTGATAATTCAATCAATTTTTTTTTGGCGAAACAGAGGATATCTCGATCGGGCGAGAGAACGGGGGAATCCCATATGACCCAATATATTTGACAAGTCGCACTATACGTCAACCCAAACTGCATCTTCCTCCCCGGGATTTCGAAAAGGAACTCTTGGAACACCAATAGGCATTAAAGGAAAGAAAAAGAATTAAATACTATATTTCACTTTGATGTGGAAGCGTAATAGTGGTCTTAATAATATTGGCCTTTATCATATTTTATACATAGATAGAATAAGGCCATAAAATAAAGAAAGACAGAATGAATGAAAGAGAATTCTTACCAATAGGTCCTTTGAATGATGAACAGAACAAATAGGGATGCGTTCATTCATAAAAAATAGGATCAACCCCCATTGCGTATTGATACTTATCGGGTATAAAAAATGGGATCAACCCCCATTGCGTATTGATACTTATCGGGTATAGAATAGATCTGCTTCTCTTTTTTCTTCTGAGCCGAATTCTTCCCTTATTACTAATGGAATAGAACAAATATTAATCCTTTCTCCGAAAGAATCACCGAAAAGGGGAGGTATTCCAATGCAATAAAGTTACATAGTGTCTATTTTTCGTTGATAAAGGGGTATTTCCATGGGTTTGCCTTGGTATCGTGTTCATACTGTCGTATTGAATGATCCCGGTCGCTTGCTTTCTGTTCATATAATGCATACGGCTCTGGTTGCTGGTTGGGCCGGTTCAATGGCTCTATATGAATTAGCCGTTTTTGACCCCTCCGATCCCGTTCTTGATCCAATGTGGAGACAAGGTATGTTCGTTATACCCTTCATGACTCGTTTAGGAATAACCAATTCATGGGGCGGTTGGAGTATTACAGGGGGAACTATAACAAATCCGGGTATTTGGAGTTACGAAGGTGTGGCCGGAGCACATATTGTGTTTTCTGGCTTGTGCTTCTTGGCAGCTATCTGGCATTGGGTATATTGGGATCTAGAAATTTTTTGTGATGAGCGCACAGGAAAACCTTCTTTGGATTTGCCCAAGATTTTTGGAATTCATTTATTTCTCTCAGGAGTGGCTTGCTTTGGCTTTGGCGCATTTCATGTAACAGGATTGTATGGTCCTGGAATATGGGTGTCCGACCCTTATGGACTAACTGGCAAGGTACAACCCGTAAATCCGGCGTGGGGCGTGGAAGGTTTTGATCCTTTTGTTCCGGGAGGAATAGCCTCTCATCATATTGCAGCGGGGACATTGGGCATATTAGCGGGCTTATTCCATCTTAGTGTCCGTCCGCCCCAACGTTTATATAAAGGATTACGTATGGGAAATATTGAAACCGTCCTTTCCAGTAGTATAGCTGCTGTCTTTTTTGCAGCTTTTGTTGTTGCCGGAACTATGTGGTATGGTTCAGCAACTACGCCCATCGAATTATTTGGTCCTACTCGTTATCAATGGGATCAAGGATACTTCCAGCAAGAAATATATCGAAGGGTTAGTGCTGGGTTAGCCGAAAATCAAAGTTTATCAGAAGCTTGGTCTAAAATTCCTGAAAAATTAGCTTTTTATGATTACATTGGCAATAATCCGGCAAAAGGAGGATTATTCAGAGCGGGTTCAATGGACAACGGGGATGGAATAGCTGTTGGGTGGTTAGGACACCCTATCTTTAGAGATAAAGAAGGGCGTGAACTTTTTGTACGCCGTATGCCTACTTTTTTTGAAACATTTCCGGTTGTTTTGGTAGACGGAGACGGAATTGTTAGAGCGGATGTCCCTTTTAGAAGGGCAGAATCAAAGTATAGTGTCGAACAGGTAGGTGTAACTGTTGAGTTCTATGGCGGCGAACTCAATGGGGTGAGTTATAGTGATCCTGCTACTGTGAAAAAATATGCTAGACGTGCTCAATTGGGTGAAATTTTTGAATTAGATCGTGCTACTTTGAAATCCGATGGTGTTTTTCGTAGCAGTCCGAGGGGTTGGTTTACTTTTGGGCATGCTTCGTTTGCTTTGCTTTTCTTTTTCGGACACATTTGGCATGGTGCTAGAACCCTGTTCAGAGATGTTTTTGCCGGTATTGATCCGGATTTGGATGCTCAAGTGGAATTTGGAGCATTCCAAAAACTTGGAGATCCAACTACAAGAAGACAAGTAGTCTGATGCAAGATTGCTTTCTTATTTTTCGCTTCTATTTTCTATTTGTGATTTGACATAGGCTGCTGGAAAAATCTTGATTAAAATCGCTGCCTTTTCCTTTTCTTTGATTCTTGTTCTTTCTTATTTTAGTCGGGAGATGATTCCAAATAAACAGGTACGGAAGCTATAATTGTAAACCACGATCGAATTTATGGAAGCATTGGTTTATACATTCCTCTTAGTATCTACTCTAGGGATAATTTTTTTCGCTATCTTTTTTCGAGAACCGCCTAAAGTTCCAACTAAAAAATGAAATGATTTTTCATTATCTCAATTGAAGTAACGAGCCTCCCAATATTGGGAGGCTCATTACTTCAATCAGTCCCCGTGTTCTTCGAATGGATCTCTTAATTGTTGAGAGGGTTGCCCAAAGGCAGTATATAAGGCATACCCAGTAAAACTTACAAGTAAACCAGATATAGAGATGGCGACTAAGGTTGCTGTTTCCATTATTATATAATTTCAAGATCACAATGGATCTATGATAAGATCGTTTATTTACAGCGGAATGATATACAAAGTCAACAGATCTCACTGAATACAAAATAAGATTTATGGCTACACAAACCGGTGAGGGTAGTTCTAGATCTGGTCCAAGACGAACTGTTGTGGGGGATTTTTTGAAACCATTGAATTCAGAATATGGTAAGGTAGCCCCTGGATGGGGAACGACTCCTTTGATGGGTGTCGCAATGGCTTTATTTGCGATATTCTTATCTATTATTTTGGAGATTTATAATTCTTCCGTTTTACTGGATGGAATTTCACTGAATTAGATTCACAAGAACCACGAAGCCTCGCTTTTCAATACAAAAAGTGAAACTTTTAGTTCGCGGATTTTTTTAGCCCATTCTGTTTCGGTAGTTCGACCGCGAAATTTATTTGTTTCTGTATTTCCGGAATATGAGTGTGTGACTTGTTATAATTGATCCTATTGATAGTACAGAAAATGGGTCTGTCATCTTGATCGAGATAGTTTTATCCCGTCGGATAGTCATTCTAGTATCTGGAGCACGGAATATATGAAATGGATCACAAAGTATTTGGACTATGATTCATACTTAATATTCAAACCTCGCGGCCGGACTCAAAAAAATTCTATATCATTGAATAAGCGATGATCCATTGGTTCTTACTCAAAGAATCTTTGGACTTAGTTTGAAGGTTTTATTGAATCATCGCGGTTCTGGTATGAATCTGAAGTTTCAATTGATTCATAGGGTCTTAACAAGAGAATTCCTAGCAAAAATAAAGAAAACAAGAATAAAGCCACATTCCATAAAATAACAAATCAAAGCAAAGTAAGTAGGTAAATAGAAGATTCAAGAGGCCTGTAACGCTCAACATAAAGACGAATGCGCCGACTTGATTTTTTGGCATTATAATTACAACTACAAAAAAGAGCTTTCGGATTTTTACTCTTTTGTGTCTTCAGATAAAATTGAATGAAAAGATTAAGAAGTTTCAAACTTTCTATTGCATATCCGTTTCAGCTATTACTTGTATTACTTGGGTGTTTTTGTTTGAGCTGTACGAGATGAAATTCTCATATACGGTTCTCAGGGGGGGAGTCCTCTTGGTTTACCTATCTCAATAAAGTCTATGATTGGTTCGAAGAACGCCTCGAGATTCAGGCGATTGCAGATGATATAACTAGTAAATATGTTCCTCCTCATGTTAATATATTTTATTGTCTAGGAGGAATTACGCTGACTTGTTTTTTGGTACAAGTAGCTACAGGATTTGCTATGACTTTTTACTATCGTCCAACTGTTACTGAGGCTTTTGCTTCTGTTCAATACATAATGACTGAAGCTAACTTTGGTTGGTTAATCCGATCAGTTCATCGATGGTCGGCAAGTATGATGGTCTTAATGATGATCCTACACGTATTTCGTGTCTATCTCACTGGTGGTTTTAAAAAACCTCGCGAATTAACTTGGGTTACAGGCGTGGTTCTGGCTGTGTTGACCGCATCTTTTGGCGTAACAGGTTATTCCTTACCTCGGGACCAAATTGGTTATTGGGCAGTCAAAATCGTAACAGGCGTTCCAGAAGCTATTCCGGTAATAGGGTCGCCTTTGGTAGAGTTATTGCGTGGAAGTGCTAGTGTGGGACAATCCACCTTGACCCGTTTTTATAGTTTACACACTTTTGTATTACCTCTTCTTACTGCTGTATTTATGTTAATGCATTTCCTAATGATACGTAAGCAAGGCATTTCTGGTCCTTTATAGAGAATATAGACCATAGCGATATTGTAACCAAAAATTTCTCTTATTACTTGGGGGAGGAACAATAGTATTTCATTGCTACAAATATGGATTATTGAAAAAAAAAAATAAGACATGTATTTGGATATTTCCTTTCAACTCCACAATATTCTATTATTTATTTGATATGACATGAATAGTTGAAGGGAATTTCCCGAAGAGAAAATGGATTATGGGAGTGTGTGACTTGAACTATTGATTGGGCCGTGCAGAAATATGCCTTTATCTGCTACATTGGAATTCACAACCAAATGTGTCTTTGTTCCAACCACCGTGTAAGCCCCATACAAAGGATAGGCTGGTTCGCTTAAAGAGAATCTTTCTATGATCAGACCTGACGATGTTGTGTATAAACAGGGCTCCGTAAGATCCAGTAGAATAAGTGATTTGGCATAACCCAAATTAGATTTTAGTTATTTTTTTTTTTTACTTTCTTATCTTAATAGTATGAAAATGCATTCATTTCTTCTGCATCGACCCGATTTTATTATACTATCGGAGTGAAACAAGGGATCTAAAGAAGAGCAAAGGCTAGACTATATTAGTAACAAGTAAATCCTTTGTATGTAAAAAATCTCGATATATTTTTTGGATAAAGGCGAATCGCAAGGCCTAAGACGACCCAGAAAGCACTTGATCGCGATCAACTTTGTACGCCTACTTGGGTATTGAGCATTTACCTGTAAAAATGGAATTCCTTGGAATGTATAGCTGCAACTTCGTAAAATGGAATTGGGTAACTTTTTTCTTACATAGGGAATCATTCATATGATATTATGGGGATAACATATAGATTTTTTTTATAGGTATCCATTTGTATCCATTTTATTCGATTGACTTTTGCTTGAGCCGGATGATGAAAAATTATCATGTCCGGTTCCTTCGGGGGGATGGATCTAGAAAAATTCACCTATCCTAATAACAAAAAAACCTGACTTGAACGATCCTGTATTAAGAGCTAAATTAGCTAAAGGTATGGGTCATAATTATTATGGGGAACCCGCATGGCCCAATGATCTTTTATATATTTTTCCAGTAGTAATTCTCGGTACTATTGCTTGTAACGTGGGCTTAGCGGTTCTAGAACCTTCAATGATTGGTGAACCCGCGGATCCATTTGCAACTCCTTTGGAAATATTACCTGAATGGTATTTCTTTCCTGTATTTCAAATACTTCGTACAGTACCTAACAAGTTATTGGGTGTTCTTTTAATGGTTTCAGTACCCGCGGGATTATTAACAGTACCTTTTTTGGAAAATGTTAATAAATTCCAAAATCCATTTCGTCGTCCAGTAGCGACAACCGTTTTTTTGATTGGTACTGCAGTAGCCCTTTGGTTGGGTATTGGAGCAACATTACCGATTGATAAATCCCTAACTTTAGGTCTTTTTTAAATTGATTCAATTAAAAAAAAAATATCATGATGTGCGTATCTAGGGAGTAGTCACTTCAAAGCCAAAGTGAATTCTCCCTAGATACATTTATTCAATTCTGGTCCGAATCTATGGATTGTGCTGAAGGTTCAAAATCTATTTTCGTTTTTTTTTTACTTTAGCTTTAGAAAAAAAATGAAATAAATCCAATGGACTAAATGTGGATTAAATGGATTAATGGATTCAAAATTTTGGTAAATAAATTTCGAAATGCTTTTCTACTTTTTTTCTAGAATGCCCAATATTTGTTTTACATCTTCTATACGAAAGTGTTCAATTTTCATAAGGTCCTCTCGACTGTTATTCAAAAGGTCAAATAATGTATGTATATTGGACTTTTTGAGACAATTATAGATCCTGGGGGGCAGTTCTGATTGGTCAATAAAAATAAATTTCAATGCTATTTCTTTTTTCTTTTTTCTTAGTTTAGCTAATCTATCATGAAACGGAAAAAAAGGTAAAGTAACGTTGTGTTGATTGTTTTCTAAATGTAAGTTTTCTTCTTCCGCATGTAGAAAAGGAATAAATAAATCAATCAAATTGCGAGAGGCTTCATGAAGTGCTTCTTTCGGAGTTAAACTTCCATTTGTCCATATTTCTAGAAAGAGTATCTCCTGTTTTTCATTATCATTCCCATAACAATGAATACTATGATTCGCATTTCGAACAGGCATGAATACAGCATCTATAGGATAACTTCCGTCGTGAAAGTTCTTTGGCGTTTTTATACCGTATCCTCTATTTCTCTCGATTTGTAATCCAATACACAAATCAATTGGTTCGGTTAGGCTGGCTATATGCTGTGTATTATCAACGATTTCCACAGAAGGTGGTAAGATGATGTCTTGAGCAGTTACATATCCGGGACCTTTGGCACAAATAAAGGCGTTACGAGTTCCATACAAATTACCTCTCAATACAATTTCTTTTAAATTCATTAAAATTTCATGTACTGATTCTTGAATACCTACTATGGTAGAATATTCGTGTGGTATTTTCTCAGATTTTGCACGTGTAATGCATGTTCCTTCTATTTCTCCAAGTAAAGCTCTTCGCATCGCAATGCCTATTGTGTCGGCTTGGCCTTTCATAAGTGGAGACAGAATAAAGCGCCCATAATAAAGACGCTTACTATCTGTTCTTGATTCAACACACTTCCACTGTAGTGTCCGAGTAGAGACTTTTACTTTCTCTCGAACCATATAATATTATTTGATCAGATCATTGAATCATTTATTTCTCTTGAAATCTCTTTAGTGTTTATTTCTACACACGTCTTTTTTTAGGGGGTCTACAGCCGTTATGTGGCATAGGGGTTACATCCCGTACGAAACTTAATAGTATACCACTTCTACGAATAGCTCGTAATGCTGCATCTCTTCCGAGACCAGGACCCTTTATCATAACTTCTGCTCGTTGCATACCTTGCTCTACTACTGCTCGAATAGCATTTCCCGCTGCGGTTTGAGCAGCAAAAGGGGTCCCCCTTCTTGTACCCTTGAATCCACAAGTACCGGCGGAGGACCAAGAAATTACCCGACCCCGTACATCTGTAACAGTAACAATGGTATTGTTAAAACTTGCTTGAACATGAATAACTCCTTTTGGTATTCTACGTGCACTTTTCCGTGCACTACTGCGCCCACTCCTACGTGAACCAACTTTTGGTATAGGTTTTGCCATATTTTATCCTTTCATAAAGACATAAAGATAAGTCAGAGATATATGGATATATCCATTTCATGTCAAAACAGATCTTCTATTTTTTTTTTTATTTGTTTATCGCTTTCTTTAAGATTAGTTTCTTTTCTTTAAGGAGTTCTTTTTAGAATAGAAAGATTATCCTTGTCTTTGTTTATGTCTCGGGTTAAAACAAATTACGATAATTCGTCCCCTCCTACGGATTAGTCGACATTTTTCACAAATTTTACGAACGGAAGCCCTTATTTTCATAGTTGTTATTCCTTAAATTTTTCCGAATCCACTTATTGGAAGAAAATAAGTTTCTTGAAATTTTTGAACCTTGAATTGGATCCCCCCGAAAGGAATCTTGAAGTTGAAAAAACTACCTAATCGTTCGAATCCTTGTTGCGGAGTCTATAAGTTATACGCCCCCTGGTTGAATCATAAGCACTTACTTCACTTTTGTTGACTCTATCCCACGTTGGTATACGTATCAAACTCTCCTGAAACATAACCTAAAATCAGATCTTCATTATCTAAAGGAATCCGGAGTGGGAGTGATTCACTAATTAAACCTCCATGAATCCATTTTTTGTTCTTTTATTCCAGGTAAAACTTCCTTAACGTATCAACTACGGTAGGGCAGGAGGAGTTCTATTAGACAACCCGTGCTTTTTTCTTTTTTTTTTTTCACAAATGGAAAATTTCGGATACAATTCGTATATCGGCCACATTACCATATATAACACAAAATTTCTCCACCGATTCCTTCTAGTCGAGCCTCCCGGTCTGTCATTATACCGCGAGAAGTAGAAAGAATTACAATCCCCATCCCGCCTAAAATTCTAGGAATTTGTTGATAGTTAGAATAGATTCGTAGACCTGGTCGACTGATCCGTCGTAAATTTAAAATAGTTCTATGTGGTCCTTTCCTATTCCTTCTATGTCGTAGGGTTAAAACCAAAAAATATTTGTTGCGTTCCCGATGTTTCCTTACGTTATCGATAAAACCTTCTCGTAAAAGTATTTTTACAATGTTTTCAGTGATGTTAGTAGATCCTATTCGAATCGTTCCTTTTCTATTCATGTCAGCATTTCGTATAGAGGTTATTATGTCAGCAATAGTGTCCTTACCCATTGTAAAGTAAAATTTTTGTTGCTCCCGAATTTTGATATAACCAACGTGTTCTTTTTTTTTACTTAGTAAAGGTATATACGTGAGACACAATCTACTAATTAATCTATGTCATTTAAATACTCTAATTTAAATACTATAACTATATTGGGGTCTCGTCTTATAATACCTCAGGAGCTAATGAAACTATTTTAGTGAAATTTAACTGTCTCAATTCCCGGGCGATCGCACCAAAAATTCGAGTTCCTTTTGGATTTCCTTCTTGATCAATGACAACTGCAGCATTGTCATCATATCGTATTATCATTCCGTTGTCACGTTTGAGTTCTTTACAAGTACGTACAATTACAGCTCTGATCACTTCTGATCTTTCTAGAGGTGTATTTGGTACTGCTTCCTTGATCACAGCAACAATAACGTCACCAATATGAGCATATCGGCGATTACTAGCTCCTATGACTCGAATACACATCAATTCTCGGGCCCCGCTGTTATCTGCTACATTCAAATGGGTCTGAGGTTGAATCATTTTTTAAATCTCTTCTTTCAATGTAACAAAGGACGAAGAAAAAAAGAAATATTGTTTGTCAAAAAAAAAGGAAACCTGCAATTTTTTTTATTCCCAAGACAAGACTTCTTTCCTTTGGTTCTATATTCCTATCCTGAAATAATGAATTGAGTTTTTATAGGCATTTTGGACGCCGCTATTGAAATAGCCTTTCTGGCTATATTTTCGGCTACTCCGCTCATTTCATAAAGTATTCTGCCTGGTTTAACGACAGCTACCCAATACTCGGGAGATCCTTTCCCCGAACCCATACGTGTTTCTGTAGGTCTTACCGTAACTGGTTTATCTGGAAATATACGTACCCATATTTTTCCACCACGGCGTACATTTCGTGTCATTGCGCGGCGCCCCGCTTCTATTTGTCTAGATGTAATCCAAGCGGGTTCAAGTGCTTGAAGAGCATATCTACCGAAACAAATGCGATTACCTCGATAAGATATTCCTTTCATTCTTCCTCTATGTTGTTTACGAAATCTGGTTCTTTTGGGGTTATAGTTGATGGTTGTTTATGAATTCCATCTCTACTACAGAACTGGACATGAGAGTTTCTTCTCATCCAGCTCCTCGCGAAAAAAAAAATGACTAAAAAATATTTTATTCTTAAGATATACAGGTAGTTAATGAATAATAGATTGAATCTTGGGATTCTTTGCTTTGAGATTTTATCCGATCTATTAGAAATTTGTATATCTTGTTTGTATATATATTGGATATATATTAAGGAATTAAACGCGGATTCTATTTCTAGATAATGTCTTGTCTTGGTTTTGTTATAATGTTATAACGAATCTTTATTTTGTTTTGTTTTTTATCATATTCATATCAGATTCTGATCGACAAAAATTTAACAATCAAATAAAATGAAAATAAAATTTTCGCGGGCGAATATTTACTCTTTCAATATCTAGTTCAGTTGTCGGGTTAACTCATGACCTATCAGAATCAGAATAAAAAGAAATGAAGTGGTCTCTGGTTTGTTCCGCCATCCTACCCGATAAATCATTAGGATTCGTTTTCAATAGAATCCTCTGCATTCACGGGTTCCATCGTCCCCATCGCTTCTCGATTAATGCTTAGGTCTGAATTCTCCAATGGAGCCTTAATAAAATATTTAAATTTAATAAAAATGAAATAAAATTTGGTCTTGAGTCAACCTTCTCAGTCTTTATTGACTTAAGTTAAGGCTCTTGATTTTTTCTTCAATGAACGGATATTCATCTAATTATTGATGAATCTCTATTGATGCTCTATTACATTGCTCTTTATGAGATGCTTCACAGACCTTACATATTGGAATCATATATCATTTCATTGCTATTTCTTTTTCTCTCTTTCTCTCATCCTTCTATTTATCCACATACTTTTTATTTTGCTTCAGAATTTATATATATTCATAATCAGATTATCAGATTGGTTTTTTCTTTTACTTAATGCAAAAAAAATTCAGTTGCTATAATGATATGACCAATATATCATATCTTGACTGATTCTTTGGATCCAGATAATCCGAAGCGATGAGTTGGTTATTAGTGCTATAGTTATTAGCTTATACTGTGGTCCGCCCATTTTTTTTTGAATCTTAAGCCTAAAAAACCCAACGAGTCGCACACTAAGCATAGCAATTAT